ATTAGTATCTCTTTTTTATTTTTCGGAAGGAAAGGGAAAAAATAATACCTAAACTCTAAACTAGAGTAAAAAGGCTAATCAGTTATTTCTTCCACGGACCCGAGGATACCAATATTAGCACTGATGGTACGAAAATGTAATTCGCTATTCAAACAACTATTCAAAGTTCCTAGAGCTCTTTGTAAGGCTTGTTGCAAAACTTGTTGTCGGACCTGATTAATTGCTCTTTGTTGTTCAAAAAAAAGAGTTTCATTTTTGTAATTTTCTAATCGTTCCAAACTCTTGCAAGTAACATTAATCAAATTGACTCTTTCTCGTTCTATCTCAGAGTATCCATTCGTTCGATACTCATCTGCTTCGATTTCCACTTTCCGTAATCGAACCCGAGCTCTTTCGAGCTGTTCAATAGCCCCTCTACGTAATTCTTCTGAATTTCGAATAGTACTCAAGATCCTCTGTTTTCGCTTATCTAATAAATCATTTAATGAAAGTAGATTATCTTTCCATTCATTTTACAACTATCATATCTCTTCCCGAACCAAACATGAATCTTTCGATTCATTTGGCTCTCACGCTCAATTGTTTCTTTTCTCTTTTCTTTGATGGGCATTCCCATATCTTTGAATGGAATGAGCCTATCCTCTCTTTTCTGTTCGTATTCAAAGATATCGAAACTGATCTAACATCAGAATCTTAGGAGGACTCTTCAGACCAGACAAAAAATAAAAAATAGTCAGCAAAGTTGTTTCTTTATTTGTTCTTTATTTACAACTTAGAAAAAAAAGATTTGAAAGAAAAGAAAATTCTATTCTTTCTTCTTTCTATGCTATGATAAATTAGATCAAAATTCTAATAGAATAGAAATAGAATTGAATATAATTCTGAACTTCATTACTTCATTCTCATTATTATTATTAGAATGAGATTTCGATTTTTTAATCCAAAAAATTATCTATTTTATACAAATACAATACATAGGTCGTCGATTCGGCAGTGGATAAAAGGGGGGCCAAGATACCCATCTTTCCAGTTAATGGTTCAAATAAATTTATCCATATGAGTGTTCTACATCGGATAAATTCCCAATTATTCCTTTTTTATTTTTATCATTTTTAAACCTTTTCGGTACTAACGTAGCGGTAGAAAGAGTACCATGCTATGCTGTGCCTGGACTTCAAACAATTTATCTTTAACCATGTAAAAGACCTCAAAATTATTGGTTGATAGAGAATCAAAGTTCATTTACCAATTAGTCACGAAATGCTATGGTTCTTACATATGATTTCTGAATGAAATCCAATTCCGAAGTAATTCGTCGAGATTGTGCACCCTTTTTCCTATTTCTGCTATAAAAAAGAGAAATATAAAGAAAGTGCAGCCGGTGAAATCCAACCTATTCTTGAAATACACAACTCGCACACACTCCCTTTCCAAAAAAAATCAATACACCCAGCACTACGCTTAGATTTATTGGATTTGTTGCTAAAATATCGGTATTAAACTCGAAACTCCCAGCGGATGGCCAGTGCCCCACGGAAACAAAAGAATCGGTTATATTTTTCATATGCTCTCCCCCTATAGATAGGACTAACAAAGAACAGAGTTATTTTTGTATCACTCCGCTTATTATTCTTAATGGAATTTGAGAATTCTCAAATTTCTTAGTTATGGTTATGTTATTATTCTTCGTTTTTTTTGAAGTTTCCAATAAAATACTTAATACTTAAGAAATTTATGAAATTGAAGTTAGTTCCGAGACCTCGTGTCAATCGTGAAAAATCTCCTTTGTTGAAATGCCTCATAATATAAATAGACAAAGAAAATACCAATACTAAAGTAAAAAAGAAAAGTCAAAAAGAAAAAAAAAGGAGTTGTAGGAGTAAAGTGTTGATATAATTCGAAGGAGCGAAGGGCAAATCCGAGTCAATAAAATAAGAAAAATGATAGGTGCCTCTTTTTTACATTTCGATTCTACGATGAAATGAAACATTAAACAAAAGGATTTGCAAATAAAAGAGCTAATGCCACGACCAGTCCATAAATTGTTAAAGCTTCCATAAAAGCCAGACTCAGCAATAAAGTACCTCGTATTTTACCCTCTGCTTCTGGTTGTCTCGCAATACCTTCTACAGCTTGGCCCGCAGCAGTACCTTGACCAACCCCAGGTCCGATAGAAGCAAGCCCTACAGCCAATCCAGCAGCAATAACGGAAGCAGCAGAAATAAGTGGATTCATGGTAAGTTCCTCGCACCAAAAAAAAGAAATGGTTAATGATACAACCAACCAATGAATTAGTACTTAATCTACTTCTTTTTCTACTTCTACTTTGACTATTTACTTACTATTTACTTTACTACACTTAGTTTTTCTTTTTTGATCTTTATCACTAAAATATATCGGTTCGAAGTAGCTAAAAACTCCAAATGGAATTCAGAATATTACTGAATTGTCAGAACTACTTCGATATACTGTTTTTCCTTTCTACCCATGATGGAGTTTT